AAGTGGATCAATTAAGTAGCCGAATTCTAAAGAAAAATCATTAGTGATGATCCAAGACCATACATATTGATAGATAGAACTGCTATTTATTTGCTGAATAGACAGATCAATCGAAAAAATCATGACTATACTTAACAATAAAATACTATGAAAGGACCACATACGACGAAGATTTTTTGTTGCCGTGGGAAAAAGAAGAAGTCCCACCCCTATTAACATAGGAACTGGAAGTGGAACGAAGGGTATTATCCATGCATATTGATATGTCTGTTCCATAAAAAATAAAAGGTTTTTTATTCTTAATTAAGTGTTTCCGATTCACCGGATCTTATCTCTTTTGAAAGGAGTCAATAAAAAAATCAAGATATGTACTAACTTAAATAGAATTTTCTAATTTTATATTCTTACTTATTGTTTATTGTGAGTCTTTCTTAAATACTTCAACTATTCAAATCAAGAAGTTACAATTGGTCAAATGATATAACTAAAGTACTCGTAAAACGTGAATACTTAGTTAGTCACTAATATATTTATGAAGATACCGAAAATGAAAAATTCAATGATTATTAAAAAATTTCTAGTCATAGAGCAAGTATAAAGAATTACACTAAAAATACTAATATGAATCATAGGATTAGATTAACTAAGATCACTAACCTGGCCTAATGAAATAAGAACTCGCTATTTTAGTTAGTTTATTCAAAATAATGAACTAGTTCATTATGGAATTGATTGATTTATTTCCAGTCTAATAAAATAAAAAACATTAAAGATTAAAGTTTTTCAGTAAGCAACAAGGGTGGGGTTCTTAACCCTTTCGATGTATTTTAGTACATGTAAATTAAATGTAGAACGACGAAAATAGGCAGAAATAGAAATGTAGGGTCTTTTTGATTCTTTATGTTATAGAGTTCAACCAATTTAATTGCTAGGGCACGGCATATTCTATAGATTTGAATAAGAAAGAGAAATAAAAGTATCAATATCAATCAATACAAATTTTTCTTTCTTACGAATATTGTATGGACTAGAAAAACCATTTTCTTTTTGAAAAAAAAATCATATATCCTCTTCTTCTAGTAATATTTTATGCAATTTTCACATATCTTTCACCTATCTACATTTATATGAAAATAATATTATCTAGAGAATAAAAAGAACAATTCGTTTTGAACAATAGATGTCTTTCACATCCAACTATAATAATGAGTAACCTCTTCATTTTTAAATGGCAGTTCCAAAAAAACGTACTTCTATATCAAAAAAGCGTATTCGTAAAAATATTTGGAAACGGAAGGGATATTGGGCAGCGTTAAAAGCTTTTTCGTTAGGGAAATCTCTTTTGACCGGAAATTCAAAAAGTTTTTTTGTGCGACAAACAAATAAGTAATAAAACGTTGGAATAATCTGAATTGATTTGACTCGAAAAAAAGGTCCATTTCATAATTAAAAATGAACAATTTACATTACCTATTGTTATTATTGTTGGGCTAATCAATATGAAATGGACCTTTCTTTTCTCCTATGATATAGGAATAAGAATTCTTCTGTTTAATGAATTCTACAACTAATACTTTTTTTGTTTGAAAAAAGAATAAAGACAGGAGGTTTTAACCCTCTTTTAGTATGTTTTTTCATTTCCAAGGTGGGGAGTTTTATTTTCCCCATCGAACTATTTGTTACAATTCCAATAATAAATAAGAAAATTCTTTTTTCTCTCTATATCATATCTATAGAAGAGCAAATAGAAAATCTTTAGCTAAGTTAAAATTAATGAATTGTTGATACTAATTGATTCCATTTTTAAAACTTTTTGTGTAACTTTCGGACTTCTTAATTTCCTTTCTCTAAATTATTAGATAGATCTCCCATATATCTTTCGCTTTCAACCCAATCAAAAAAGCCGTTAGCTTAGTTAGGATATTGTGTACGAAAAATGTGTCATTTTAAAATAATTCAAACAAAATGGGGTCTATTTTGTAAAAATGCATTTTTTTGAGTTCGATCGCGGTAGAATTATCTAGTTACAAGAGTTCAATCTCAGGAAAGCATAACCTACACGAAAGTCTTAAATTAATTTAATAAACTGACACCCTAAATGAAAATAATGAACCTTCAAATCCCTATTTGAATGAATTTGGATTTATCAGTTTAAATCTTTCCTAAAAAACATTGCATTGAATTTACTCCTCCAATCTCGACGATTGAATATGAATAGGCTATTATGAGTTCGAGCAAGCCGCTATGGTGAAATCGGTAGACACGCTGCTCTTAGGAAGCAGTGCTAAAGCATCTCGGTTCGAGTCCGAGTAGCGGCATGCCATCTTCGAGAAGAGATACAATAGATCATATAATGAATTCAGTTCCCAATTTTAATTTCTTAATTAAGATTAAGGGATTCAAGATTTTTATGATATTTTTAACTTTAGAGCATATATTAACTCATATTTCTTTTTCGATGGTTTCAATTGTAATTACAATTCATTTGATAACCTTATTT